TCTTTATTGAGCCATATTATTAGACTTCTTTTAGTTATCAGGTTATTATGATTCGAACATAAACAATCTCCAACCCAAATGAAGCGACCAACCATCGGACACTAACCTGTAAGACCTATAATGTATATACATTAGTTTAATTTTTATATATATATAATAACATGTTAATACATTATTATACACAATTTTATTTAATTAATTTTTTTAGACATTATAGGTATCAGAGAGTATATGATTCGAACATATGAAAGTTTATACCTTTAGCTAGACTCAAGCTAGCCGCCTTAAACCACTCAGCAAACTCTCTTTTTTTTTGATTCTTCAGTGACTCGAACACTGAACATATCCTTATCAAGAATACACTTTACCAGTTAAGTTAAAGAACCTATAATATATTCAAGAGCACTTAGATTTGAACTAAGAAATATAAGGTTGAAGCTTACAGTTTTACCTATTAAACTATGCTCTTCGGAAAAAAGATGAATCGAACATCTAAGTGTTAAAACACAATATTTAGCAAATATCTTACCCTACCAATAGCAACTTTTCCTTTAATTTATATACATAAACGAGTTAGACCGGTTTCGATCCGGCATCTATTTTCTTGACAAGAAAACCCTTTACCAATTAAGTTACTAACCCTATTTATGGCTAGCTGAATTCGAATCAGCACACTTTACTTGGAAGGTAAACAGTCTACCATTAACTTATAGCCATTATGACTTTTAATATTTAAATTATTATGACTAGCTGAATTCGAATCAGCACATCTTATATGGTAAATAAGCAGTCTACCATTAACTTATAGTCATTTTCGAAATTTTAACTTAGATTATAGTAATCTATTAAGACCTATGGGATTTGAACCCATATTATAATGATTAAAAGTCACATGTTTTACCATTAAACTAAAGTCTCTAAAGAAATATATAATTTATGTTGTAAAATAACAGATCTATATAGACCTGTTATTTAAAGCAAATATATCTTATTATTTATCTATATTTAGATATTATATCTTAGGTATAATAAATAGATATTTAAACATATTTATTTCTAATAACCTCAGTAGTATACAGAAATATATAAGAATAATCATACTACGTCTACAAAATGTCAGTATAATATACCTGATTCGTAACCAAGGTGATGGTGATCTGTTAAATGGTATGCAGCTAAACGTCATAATCCTACAGCTAAGAAAGCTGTTCCAATAATAACGTGTATACCGTGGAAACCAGTACCAAAGTAGAAACATGAACCATAAACACTATCAGAAATAGTGAAAGAAGATACTGAATATTCAACACCTTGGAAGAAAGTAAATATTACAGCTAATATAATTGTTACAGCTGTACCATATAAAGCACCTTTTCTATTACCTTGTATTAAAGAATGGTGAGCATATGTAATTGTCACACCTGAAGATAATAATAATATAGTGTTTAATAATGGCAATTCAAAAGGATTAACAGCTTGTATACCTAATGGAGGTCATTGTGCACCTAATTCAACACTAGGTGATACTGCACTATGAAAGAATGCTCAGAATATAGCTAAGAAGAAGAAAACTTCAGATATAATAAATAAACCTACACCTAAGTTTAATCCTTTTTGTACAGCATTAGTATGATTACCTAAATAAGTTCCTTCTGAAATTACATCTCTAAATCATAAAGCCATAACGTAAATAACGTTAAATACAGCTAAAGCTACTAAATATTGGAATCCTTGGAATCCATGCATAAATAAAACTGTAGTTGTTGTTAATATAAATAATGACAAACTAGTAAACAATGGTCAAGGTGACGGTGATACTAAATGGAAAGGATGATTTTGAAAATTACTTTTTGATTTATATATCATATTTTAATTTAATAATTAATTGTTTAAGCTTTATCTCTCTATTTTTGTTTTATTGTGATAACTATAGCACCTACCATACCTAATAGTAAAATAATGGAAGTAACAATTAATCACATTGAATAACTAGTATACATAATATTACCTATACTAGCTATATGTGTAGGTTCTATTAGTGAATTATCTCAACCTTTACTACTTGCATAACCAATTTGTTGTTTTAAATCAACTATATTAAATAATTCATTATCTAATTCTACATTATATATATCAGAGTATGAATTAGATAAATAAGAAACAATACTATTTTCTGTAAAATTTAGAGGTAATACTTGTGCCATTATATAATAAAAAATAATAATAGTTAAACCAGCTAAAGGTAAATCATTATTAGTATCATTAAATAATTCAGAAACTCTAATGTTAATTAACATTAAAATAAATAAAAATAAAATAGAAACAGCACCTACGTAAACTAATATATAAGCTAATCCTATAAAATTATATCCTACTAAAATTAATAAACCTGCAACATTAACAAACAAACCTATTAAAAATAAAACAGATACTACAGGATTTCTACTACTTATAGTAAGTATACCTAATAAAATAGATACTAAATAAATAATATCTACAAATTCTATTCTAAATCCATTAGTAATAGAATCATTTAATAAAAATATATTATTCATAATAAAAAAACTAAATCTATTAACATATTATACAAATAATAATAAATGTCTAGATAGGATTAGATAAAGATCTAATTAGGGAGAAAAGGAATCGAACCTTCGATAGCTTATAGCTATTGAGTTTACAGCTCAACCCGTTAACCAGCTTACGGGACCTCCCTATTTCATATATATATTTAATCTATAACTGGAATTGAACCAATTTATTATATACCTATATTTTGATTTGATAATATATATACTATTATTTTTTTTTTTTAAATTTTATACTCCCCGTGCAATTTCCATTACACGAACCTTATTTCGACTTAACACCAATCAAAGTTTTGCATACGAAAACTATCCTGCATATTTATATATCATAAATATATATAACTTTACACAGAAAAAATCAAACTTACTGCATCTTCTTTTTTCAGCGCCTGACGAGTGGTTAGTACCTAACTAAGATAAAATTCACCGTGACGTTGGTGATTCACGATTACTAGTAATTCCTTTTTCATGTAGTCGAGTTACAGACTACAATCCATATTATTTCCTTTTTTGGGGATTAGCTCCATTTCACAATATCGCATCCCGTTGTAAAGGCGTATGTGGCACGTCTATAGCCCACAGCATTAAGGCCATAATGACTTGTCTTAATCCCTTTTATCTGGTCCGATGTAGTAGCGAACCACTTTATATAAACAAATAAAGTGAGGGTTTTCGTTAATTAAAGGAATTAACCAAATCTCACGACATTAACTAAAGACAGCCATGCAGCGCTTGTAACAATTTTTTATAATCTGCTATACAAGCTGTGGTAAGGTTTTTCGCGGATCATCGAATTAAATAACATACTTCACTACTGGTTTTAGAAACGGTCTAATGATTTCAGTTTATATGTTGCCATAGTACTCTTGAGGTGGAATGCTTACACTTTCGTTTATACATTAAATATATATATCTAATGTATGACATTCATCATTGTCTGCTTGGACTATTAGGGTATCTAATCCTGTTTGCTACCCAAGCCTTCGTCTCTCAACGTCAGTTATTACATAGAAGGACGCCTTCGCCGTTGACAGTCCTCCTGGTATCATCAAATTTTATCTCTACTCCAGAAATTCTTCCTTCTCTCATATAACTCTAGTAAAAAAGTACTCGTTTAGAGTTTAATTTACCGTCTACTTACCCTTTAAACCCAATAAAGATAACTAACACTAGCCTCCTACGTATTACCGCGACTGCTGGCACGTAGTTTGGTCAAGACTTATAAATAGATTATGTCATTATATCTAATCTATTTAGAATTTTATGCGAGTTAATCGCGAATGCACTTATATAAAGTTAACATTATCATTCTTCCAAGTTACTGGTTCAGCCTTTCGGCCATTGACCAATATTCCTCACTGCTGTACATAAAAGCATTGGGTTTTTTTCAGACCCAATGTGGTCGATCAACTTTCCAGTTACGACTACGGTTTATTGCTAGAAAAGTCATTACCTTTCCTACTACTCACCGAGATAAAAATTATCATCTTAAAGCGGTAATTAAACCTTTGGTTATAAGGGATTTTTTCCCTTACTTTAAGGTAGCCAATTTATCTTTTACTCACCTGTACACCACTACTACTTAATTTAATTATTATATAATAATATTAAACTAATTAGTCGTTCGATTAGCATGTGTCAAGTACTTGGACAGTGTTCAGTTAGAGCCATCATCAAACTCTCTATTTTATTTTTAATGCATACATCACATCTATATTGTTTTATATATAACTATAAAATTATCAATTTTAATGTTATTATTTAAAGATATAATTAAGCCAGTTTCTGTTTAACTTTAATAATTCTAAATAAAAACTTAACATAGGATTCTTGTTCGCTATTATTTTATTATTACTTATTAGTATTTTATATAATTTTAGTTTCTGTTAATATCCTTATATTTTTATAATTATTGAATAAATATATTCAAGTGTATATGCCTAATAAGTATTGGACTTTCCTATTTTCATAAAATTTTTATATCTTTAAAAAATTATTATAATATAAATTGTTTATATTTAGATATTATATATATATCTATATACTCTAAATATACTATAATATTAATGTAAATCTAAACCATCTTTAATATATGAACAAGCTAAAACTACAAAAACTTGAGCTTGAATAAATGCTATAGCTAATTCTAAACCAGAGAATGCAATAATAAATGCTAAAGGTATTAAACCTAATATGAAGAATATTACACCACTAGTCATAATATTATATGTGAATCCACTTAAGATACTTAAAAGCATGTGACCACTTAATATATTAGCAGCTAATCTTAATCCTAATGAAACATTTCTAGATAAATATGAAATAAATTCAATTAAAACTAATAAAGGTAATAAAGCTAAAGGACAACCTGAAGGTACAAATAATGAGAAGAATTTTAACCCATGTCTTTGGAAACCTAATATTGTTGCACCTAAAACAACAGTAAAACTAATAGAGAATGTTAATATAAAGTGTGATGTAGATGCAAAACTATATGGTACTAATCCTATTAAATTATTTACTAAAATAAATATGAATAATACATACATTAATGGAAAGAACATTTGTCCTTTATTAGGATTAATTTGGTTTACTACTATACCATGTACTGTAGCATAAATACTTTCTTGACTTATTGATCAGTTATTAGGTATTATTTTATTATTATTTGTAGCTAATAAGCTATATGTTAAAATTAAAAAGATACTAATTGATAAGTATAAACCTATATTAGTTAATGATAAGTGTAAATTACCTAATAAGTTAGCGTTAAGAGAAAATAAATCTCTTACTTCAAATTGGTCTAATGGACTTAATACAAAATCTAAATGACGCATATTATTGTTTATTTATAAGATATATATAAATATTAACTTATTATTTTCATTACCTAATGAAACTCTATTAAAATAGAGATATATATAATAATAAAAAATTATTATGTTTTAGTTATATATAGAATACAACTACTAATTTATATAATTATAATTTATTTATGTAAATACGTGAAATAAAAGTACGTACAAATCTAGGTAATATGAATTTAGTAAATGTATATATTAATACTGTTAATATAACAAAAGTAAATACTACTTGATTTACAAAAAAGAATGGTACTAATTGTGGCATATATTTGTATTTTATCTATTATATGGATATTTTCTTAATATATCTTGACTTTTTTTTAGATTATAAGGTAAAGTAAAAATAAGCCCTTAAGATGAATCGAACATCTATCAAAATATTAACAGTATCTCGCTCTACCATTGAGCTATAAAGGCTAAAATAATAATATTAATAATAATATTATTAGAATTCTTACCCAAGGGTCGAACTTGGATCAAAATATTAGAAGTATTCGGCTCTGCCATTGAGCTAGTAAGAAGATAAATAAACATAATTATTGATTATAATAAAACAAAACAATAAATGTTATTAAAATAAATAAATTATATCTAATATATTAATTTATATTATAAATTAAAGAAGAAACAGAGTAATGTAAACCATCTAATATAGGAGCAGGATATACACCAAATAATACTGTAAATACTACAAATACTAATAATAATATAAACTCTCTTCTAGTAACATCACCTATGTTTTCTACAAAATATACAGAATAAGAACCACCAAAAGCTATTCTATTATACATAAATATAGTATAAGCTGCAGATAATACAATAGAAGTACTAGCTAGTATACCTAATATAGGCATTCTTTCAAATGCACCATATAATGACATAAATTCACCTATAAAATTTAAAGTTAAAGGTGTACCACTATTACCTAAACATAATATAAAGAATAATATAGAGAATATAGGCATAATTTGAGCCATACCTCTATAATATGTAATTAATCTAGTAGAAGATCTATCGTATAAAATACCTCCAGCACAAATAAATAATGCTGGTGATACAAAACCGTGAGCTAATCCTAAAACTATTGCACCTTCTATACCTTGTATTGTATTACTAAACGCACCTATTAAATATACAGCTGCGTGAGATACAGAAGAGTAAGCAATTAATTCTTTAATATCTATAGTTCTTAATGTACTAAAACTAGCATAGATTATAGTTATTACACCTATTACATAAATTATATATGTAAAGTTTAAAGAAGCTTTAGGTAATAAAGGTAACATTAATCTAAATATACCATATAAACTTAATTTTAAAACTATACCTGCTAATATAATACTACCAGATAATGGTGATTCAACGTGAGCTTTTAGTAATCAAGTATTTAAAAAAATAACTGGTGTTTTTACAGCAAAAGCTATAAATATACCATAAAATAAAAATAATTGAGTTACATAACTAAAGTTTGCTTTAGATAATGCATCAAAATCAGTAGTACCCATAATAGAAGACATAACTATTATAGATAATAACATAAACAATGATCCTAATAAAGTGTATAAAAATAAATAGAAACTAGCTCTTACTTTATTACTTGAACCAAATAATCCTATTAATAAAAATAAAGGAGGTAATATACTTTCAAAAAAGATATAGAATAATAATACATCTAAAACTAAGAATACAGCTAATAATAATGTTTCTAATAATAACATAATTACTACAAATGATAAAACATTTTGAGATTGTATTGAATTTCAATTAGATAAAATAGCTACAGGCATTATTATAGTTGTTAATAATATAAAATATATAGATAAACCATCTACACCTAAATATACATCAAAATAACTTACTTGATAATGTTCTTCAATAAATTGAAATTGTTTACTACTAAAATCAAAAAGTATAAACATTATCAATGATACAATTAAATTTATTATTGTTGTAGTTAAGGCTATAGATTTTATTTTAATATTATTTACTATACTTAAACCATAATTAGTCTCTATTGTAACAAGACTTATACCTATTAATGGAATTAATAATAATAATAAAGACATATTTAATTTTTAATATATATATACTTTCTGCTTAAAAAAACATTAATTTGTTTTTGTTACACCTTATATATGCTATAAAGCTTAAGTATATATCAGTTAATACTATATTATAATTTATTATTATTTTTTTATAATACATACATACATACTATATTGTAATTTATAAGTTACATAATAAATCTATATATGATTATATAATTAAATATAGATTACTAAAAATAAGCTAAATTAATAATCTATATTAAATTAAAGTATTAAACTTGTAGGTAAAGCATCTAAACCAAATACAACACAAGGTATTAAAACAACATATGCTATAATTAAAGGTAATAATACAGTTCAACAAACTGACATTAATTGATCAAAACGAATTCTAGGGAAAGATGCTCTAACTCAAATAAATACAAATATTAATAAAGCAGTTTTAAAAGCTAAATTTAAAGGAGATGAAGAAATATTAACAAAGATATCTTGTAATATAGAACTATTTATACCAAATATATTATATAATATATCTATTATAAATTCAACAGGTATAATACATAAATAACCACCAAAAAATAAAATACTATTTAAAACACAAATTAATATAATACTAGCATATTCAGCTAAGAAAAAAAATACGAATACACTAGCTGAATGTTCTGTCATAAAACCACTAACAAGTTCTGATTCAGCTTCAGCTAAATCAAAAGGAGCTCTATTAGTTTCTGCTATAGAACCTATGAAGAATATAATAAATAAAGGAAATAATGGTAATAAGAAATCAACTATTCTTTGTGATTCTACAATAGTAATAATATTTAAATTACCTGTTAATAAGATAATTAATATAATTACAGAACTTAATATTAACTCATAACTAATTAACTGAGCTGTACTTCTTAATGAACCTAAAAAAGCATATTTAGAATTAGCAGATCAACCTGCTAATAATATACCATATGTAGCTAAAGATGATACAGCTAACATATAAAGCATACCTAAACTATAATCAGATATAAAAATTCCACTATCAAATGGTACAACTAAATAACCTAATAAAGAAAAGATTAAAGTTATCATAGGTCCTATAAAAAATAATATAATATTAGCTTGTGTTGGAGCTACATACTCTTTTAATAATAATTTTAAAGCATCAGCAAATGCTTGTAGTAAACCATAATAACCTACTGCATTAGGACCTAATCTTCTTTGCATAGAAGCCATAGTTTTACGTTCGGCTATAGTTACAAATGCAACTGAAAGTAAAGCAGGTACTATTAATAATAGCCCTTCAAGAATTGAAATTATATTTATCATTTATTTATTTGTTATTTATTATAACAATATATATCAATAGAATATATATATTAATATTAATTATAATTGACAACCTGCAGTTTTTATTCTAAATATATATAAATATTTAATAAATATACTCAAAATTATAGATTGAAACTTTTTATGTTTAATATATATATATATATAATATATATATATCTAATATTTTAACTAAAAATATAGGTTAATATTATAAACTAATTGTATAGGATTTAGAATAGTATATTCTAAATACAAACATAGTTATTTAAGGAGTCCGGGGAACTCGAATCCCTTTATTTCGATTTGCAATCGAAACGCAGAACCTTCTACTCAAACTCCTTTAATTTGTAAATATTAATTATATATAATAAGTATAATAATATTAATATATACTAATTATTTTTTAGTAGCTAACTCTACTAAACTATTTTCTATAATACTTACTACAGGTACTATAATAAAGAAGTGTGCAAAGTATAATACAGTAGATATTTGTCCTACTTCAATAAATGGAGTTTCAACGTGTTTTGCACCTATTTGCATTAACACTAAGAAATTAGCTACAAATATAAAGAATGCTATTTTACTTAAAGGTCTAAATTGTACTCCTCTTAATTTAGATAAATCTGTTAATGGCATTGCCATTAAAGCTAAAATAGCAGCAAACATAGCTATAACACCTAATAATTTATTAGGTATAGATCTTAATATAGCATAGAAAGGTAATAAATATCATTCTGGTACAATAGCAGGTGGAGTTTGCATAGGATTAGCCACAACATAATTTTCACTATCTCCTAATGCATTAGGCATAAAGAAAACAAATATAGATAAAACTATAAAGAATAAGAATATAGTAACTAAATCTTTAAATAAGAAGTAAGGAGCGAAAGGTAATCTGTCATAATTAGCTGAGATACCTAAAGGATTACCTGATCCTACTACATCGTGGTAAGCTATTAAGTGCATTAATACTAATGCAGCTAATACAAAAGGTAATAAGAAGTGTAATGCAAAAAATCTGTTTAATGTAGCATTATTAACTGAAAAACCACCTCATATAAATTCAACTATATCTTGACCTATTCAAGGTATAGCACTCATTAAATTAGTAATAACAGTTGCTCCTCATAAACTCATTTGACCGTATGGTAATACGTAACCTAAAAAAGCTGTAGCCATCATTATTATAAGGATTACTGTACCTATAATTCATGTTAATGTTCTTGGTGATTTATAAGATCCATAGTATAAACCTCTACCTATGTGTAGGTATACTAAAAAGAAGAAAGCTGAAGCTGTATTAGCGTGTAAATAACGTATTAATCAACCATTGTTAACATCTCTCATAATGTGTTCAACAGAATTAAATGCTTCAGCTACACTAGGTGTGTAATGCATAGCTAATGTAACTCCTGTTACAATTTGTATTATTAAACATATTGCTAATAATGAACCAAAGTTTCATAAATAACTTATATTGGCTGGTGTAGGTGCGTCGATTAAGTAAGAATTTACTAATCTTAATAAAGGATGACTTTTAAGAATTCTCATATTTTTATTATATATTTATTGTTATTGTTCTATTTTATGTTTTATTTTGCTATATTATAATATAAATAAATATAAATAAATATAAATATATATATTTATATATATTTATATGGGTTTGTTCAATTAAAAACTGCTATGCAGCCGGAAAAGAAATTAGAATTTCTTTTCTTAATAAATGTAATCATGGATCTATATATATATATATATTTTAATTATATATTTATACTCTATATTAATATAAATATTATATCGATAATATTTATATTAATTTATGTAAGTTTGTTCAATTAAAGCTTTTGAAATAATTTAAATATTAACAGGAATAAATAATACAATAGCTAATAAATTAGATAAATGTAATGTTTCATTAGGCATAAACATAAATAAAAGTATAATTAACGTTAAAATAGAAATAGTTATAGATAAAGAACTAGATAAAGCAAAATTAGAATTAAAATATATTTTATTAACTACTTTATTTTTTTGTATAATAAGAGCAGGTATTCTTAAATCTTTTAAGCTACTAAAATAAGTATAAGAATGTCCATCAAAGAACATAGTTTTTACTATAAATAAATAGTATACAGCACTTATAACACTAGTTAATACACCTATAAGAGTTAAAAATATAAATCCTTCTTGTAAAGCTGCAGAAAATACCATCTGTTTAGCAAAGAATCCCATTAAAGGTGGAATACCAGCAAATGAGAATAAAGTAATAGTTAAACTTAAAGCTAAGAAACTATTAATATGGAAATATCCTTTAAGCTGACTTATAAGTTGTATAGGTGAATTATTTTTATCTATTAAATTATTATGATTAATATTTTTATCATTATAAGCATATAAGCTATAACCTATAGCTATTAATAAAATAAATGCATTTAAATTAGATAAACTATATTGAGCTAAATAGAAAATAAATGATTGTATAGATTCAACACTATTAATAGTTAATGCTAATAACATAAAACCTAAATGAGATATAGTACTATAAGCAAATAATCTTTTAATTCTAAATTGTGTTAAACCTAATACAGTACCAATTATTAAAGATAATAATGAACTTATTAATAAACTAGTAGTTCAAGTATATTGTGTAGTAATATATATACTATTTGTATAATGAACTAATTGTAATAATAAAGTTAATATAGAAATTTTAGCTATTATAGCTACAAAAGTAGTAACTATAGTAGGTATTCCATCATAAACATCAGGTGATCAAAAATGGAATGGTGCAGCTGATATTTTAAATAATAATCCTATAGTTATTAATAATAAGCAATAAGGTATATAAGTAGTAATTTGTTGTTCATCTAATACACCTGCTAAATTATTTATAACATAGAAACTATCTAAATATGTTACACCTAAATTTGCATATATTAAAGCTATACCTAATAATATAAAACAAGATGCTAATCCACCTAATAAAAAATAAGTTAAACCAGCAGATGTAGCTGATTCAGAATTTCTATACATAGTACATAATAAATATAAACCATAACTTTGTAATTCTATAGATAAGAATATAGATACAAAATCACTACTAGATATTAATAATAAACTACCTATTACAATAAATAATAACATTAATGTATATTCTAATATTGTATATTGTTCTCCTTTTTTTAAAATTATATTAGATACAGCAATATTTTTAACAAATTGTAATTTTGTAAATAATAATTTAGATAAACTTAAGTAATTACTAGATATAAGTTTTCTAGGATAAAACCCAGTTAAATTCAGTATTAATAATGTTATAATAAATATTAATATGTGAAATGTTTGTGTTATAGGTGATGTATAAAATAAACCACCAAACAACCCTATACCATTATCTAAATATGTTATAAATAAATTATTATAACATAAATAAATACAGTAAAATAATATTATAATACCTATTCTTGAATAAAGAATAGCTGTATCACGTCTAAAAGACAATGCATTAGATAATATTAAACAGAAGATTGAAGATAAAAGCATATCTGGATAAAAAATATAAATAAATTTAAATTAAATAAAATAAATAATAGATATCTAGAGATATCTATTATAAAAAAAAAAATAATAAGTTATTATTAAATAAATGATAACTTATTATTAAGTAAACAATAACTTTATATTATTAACTAGATGTTAAATTATTATTTAGTTGATGTTAAATTATTATTTAATAACGCAAACAAAGTAAATATAACTAATATAAATAAATTATTATCATTATAAGAGAAATATATTAATGATATGTAGAACATTAAACCTATTAATACATATAAAGCATAAGTAGTAATTACACCAGTACTTAATCTACCTAAACTATTACTTAAAGATAATAATCCTTTTTCTAAACCATAAGGTCCTAAGAATTCAACTGAACCTTTATCTAAACTCTTAGTAGTATGACCACCTAATTTAAGAACACCTTCTACAATATATTTATTATAGAATAATTCTATATAAAATCTTTGATTAAAGAAACTAAAGATATTATAACCAAATCTTGAAAATTTAAAATTAATAAGTAATTTAGGTAAGAATTCAGAAAATAAAACAGAAATAATACTTAAAGAAACTGTAAATATAAATGGTAATAATTTAAAGAATGTAGGTACAGCAAATTCTGTATCTAACATAATTTCATGACTAGGATGAATAAATAAACTATTATCTGCAAAGAAACCAGTACCTAAACCTATAAAGATATCTTTAGTTAAATAACCAAAGAATATAGAAAAAATAGATAAGATAATTAAAGGTAAAGTTAAGAAAATATCACCTTCATGAGCATGTTTATAACTAGATAATGGTCCATTAGGATTAGCTAAGAAAGTTAAATATAAAACCTTAGCTGAATAAAGTGTAGTAAACATAGCACCTATAGTAGCTACAAAATAAACTATAGTACCTGATAAATAGAATTGACCATAAGAAGATTCTAAAATAAAATCTTTAGAATAGAATCCAGTCATGAAAGGTACAGCTACTAAACTTAATGAAGCTATTAACATAACTGAATATGTTAAAGGTAAGAACTCTCTTAAACCACCATATTTTCTAAAATCTTGGTTATCAGCTACTGCATGTATAACTGATCCAGCACCTAAGAATAATAATGCTTTATAAAAAGCGTGATTAACTAAGTGGAATAAAGCTAAATTATAACTAGATAAACCTATAGCTATAACCATCATACCTAATTGACTCATAGTTGAATAGGCAATAACTTTTTTAATATCTTGTTGGAATAATCCTATTAAAGAACTAAATACTGTAGTGATAGCACCTAATCATAAACATAAAACCAAAACAGTTGAACTATATTCAATTAAAGGTGAAGATCTCATTAATAAATATACTCCAGCAGTAACCATAGTAGCAGCATGAATTAAAGCAGAAACAGGTGTAGGACCTTCCATAGCTTGAGGTAATCAAATATGTAAACCTACTTGAGAACTTTTAGCTGTTGCACCTATTAATAAACATATTCCTACTAATGTGATTATAGTTTCATTATAGTAAGGTGCTAATGCAAATACTGTACTATAATCTAAATTACCAAAAGATCATATTATTGTAAACATACCTACAGTTAATAAACAATCACCTACTCTATTAGTTAATAAAGCTGATAAAGAGCTTTGATTTGCAGCTATTCTAGTAAATCAGAAATTTACTAAAAGATATGAACAAACACCTACACCTTCTCAACCTACAAACATAATTAAATAATTATTTCCTGTTACTAGTATAATCATCATAAAAGTGAATAAACTTAAGTAACTAAAAAATCTTTGATTATGTGGATCATGACTCATGTAACTTATAGAATATATGTGTACTAAACTAGATACTATTAATACTGGTATTAACATAGATACAGTTAATGAATCAAATCTAAAGTTTCATAATACATATAGTGATTCTACATCTACTCATCTAGCTATATTTATTGTTACTGGTATATTATTAAAACCTACTTCAAAAAAAGCTATAATAGCTAAAATTGTTGTAGTTATTACTGAACCACATGTTATTATATGTGATCCTGTTATACCTATTTTTCTACCAAAGAAACCTGATACTATTGAACCTAATAATGGTAAAATTATCAATGTTAAATACATTTATTTATATTGTATTGTTATACTACCTCTTAATCTATAATATGCTACTAATATTCCTAAACCTATTGCAGATTCAGCTCCTGCTATTGTTAAAATATATACAGCAAAAGTTTGTCCTAATATGTCATCAAAACTAAGTGAACTGATTAATATTAAAAATGTTGCAGATAATAACATTATCTCTATAGAAATTAACATTAATATAATGTTTTTTCTATTTAATACAAATCCTAATATCCCTATGACAAATAAAAATATTGAAAAATTCATTATACTTATATAAAATTTTATTTGATTTATCTATACTACATATATAAATATAATTATTACAAATATTAATTAATATTATATAAATATGTATAAGACTTGAACTTATATTTACGTGTCCGTAGCACGTTATTCTACCATTGAATTAACATATTTTTATAAATAATTTACAACTAATAATATTATAGAAGTAAATTACTTATTTTTTTAATTACATTTCTATTTTAATACATTTATTAAAAATAATTTAATAAAGATTCCTTTTCTAAATATATAAAAAATATATGTTTATTATAAAAATACGTAGATTTCATTTAAGCATTATTTAGTTTATGAAATGCTATATGGGCTCCCATTGTAGCTATATCGTATATAGTACATGTAGTACCATCAGGATATTCTACTAAACAAAAATGTTTAGAACGATCTGAAGAGCTCAAATCATGAGTATATGTTATATTCCTATATCTATATACACGTATAGGGTTTTTATCTCCTATCCTTCAACCAGGATTAAAATGCGTCATTTCAGGTCAAATACGACATTTCTTAATAGGATCATAGTAATATTGCATATTACGTGAAATTCCAGTTAATGGTCCTCTATAACGTCTTTTAGGTTCATATTCCCCAATAGCAGGCTCATATAAAGATTGAACTAACACTATAGGTTCCCCAGATCTAGATGGATAAGTAACTTCAGTTCTCTCTCTTTTACCTTTTTCTCCCCGTTGTCTTGAATTTTCAACTTCATACATAGGTTCGTTACCTGAAGATGGGTTAGGATTAGGTCCAGGTGGACCATTATGACCACTAGATCCTTGACCTCCACTACCACTAGAATGTTTAAACTTATTATCTTTAATATTTATAAAGGAATCTTCATGTAATTGGTTTAAATAATTATTATTAATATTATCTAACAATTCTAATATAAAAGTAGGATTATTATATATAAAACTGTATATAGATAATACTATTAATATTATTCTATAAATAGAATATAATTTTTCACCTATTTTTGAATTATATTTATATTCTAAGTATATTTTTGTTAGAAACGTAAGACTGTATCTATTTAATTTGAATGACATGATTTTCATTTAGTAAGTTATATAAACATTTACAGTTAAATAATTTATAGGGTTTTAATTTATTTTATTTAACCCTCCATTTGTTCTCTTAATCATAATAAGAAATCTCTTATTGAAACTGATTGTATAGCTATAGGCATAGAACTATGTAAAATACCACATATCTCTGAACATTGTCCAAAGAAAGTACCAGGACGGTTTATGTAAACAGAAGCTTGATTTAATCTACCTGGGTAAGCATCTGCTTTAATACCTAAAGAAGGGCAAGCATAAGAATGTATAACATCAGCAGCTGATATAACAATTCTAGTGTGAGTTAATTCAGGTATAATAACTCTATTATCAACCTCTAACATTCTAAATTGACCTTGTTCTAAATCACTTTCTGGCACTATATATGAATCAAATTCTATAAATTCGTCATCTACATTAGTAAAATCAGGATATTGGTAACTTCAATATCATTGATGACCTTCAGCATAAACAACTAATGAAGGATCCATAACTTCATCCATTAAATATAATAATTTAAATGATGGAAATGCTATTAATATTAATATAAATGCAGGTGATATTGTTCAAATTAACTCTATTAAAGTACCATGATTCATAAATTTATGTGCAATAGGTGATTTATTAGCTAAAAAATTTCTTATAATTGAAATTATCATCCATGTTACAGTAAATAATATAACAGCTAAATAAAACATTATATTATTATGTAATTCTTCAATACCTTCCATTTGAGGTGAAGCACTATCTTGGAAAAATAAACCCCAAGGAGTTGGAGCATCTAATTGTAATTTAGAAATATAATTATGAAAAAACATTATTTTTATTTTTATTTTTTATAATTTATCACACTAATTCATGTAAACCATATGTAATCTTATATACATATGCGAGTTAGACCGGTTTCGATCCGGCATCTATTTTCTTGACAAGAAAACCCTTTACCAATTAAGTTACTAACCCTATTTATATCTATATTTTTTTATTAATTTAATAATAAGTAAATTATTAATATCTAATTTACTTATATATTAAAGAATAACCATTTCAAGATTTTATATTAAAATTAAATATTTGTCTACTTTCTATTTTTAAAGCATTTTTACCTAATTCAAAGGCAAAACCTAAAGTTAATACTAGGAAAAATACTATCATTATTAATAAACCATAAATACCGTTAGTGTAAGCACTAACAACATAAGGATATATTAATAAAATTTCTAAATCAAATAATAAAAATAATAAAGCAAATATAAAAAAAGAAATACTAAATTGTGTTCTATTTTGTCCTAAAAAAGAATGAAAACCACATTCAAAAGCACTATCCTTTTCTTGATAAGGATTATGTGGTGAAAGTATTAAATTAACTAATAACAATATTATACCTAATACTGGAATTAAAAATAAAAAAAAAGTTGTTGTTGTCATATTTAAAGGTTTAAATTTTTATAAGATATAAGTTTTATATTAATATTTTCTTACAGAGGTTTAAATTAAAATTAATAATAAAACTTATTATTAAATTAAAAAAAAAAATATATATATAAGATTGACATTAATATATATATATATTAAAAATTAAGCTACATATAATAATAAAAAAGCCATCATCAAAGCAAACAATCCTGTTGCTTCTGCAAATGCAAAACCTAATATGGCATATGAAAATAATTGTCCTCTTAAAGAAGGATTTCTTGCTACACCTAATATTAATGCACCAAAAACTAAACCAATACCTACTCCTGCTCCTATTAATCCTGTTGTGGCCATACCAGTACCTATAATTTTAGCTGCTTGTAACATAGTTTAAAGTTAAATTATATTTACATATAGTTATTTACAGTTAAATAATTTATATAGCTTTTATTTATAGAAGATGACTTAACGTTTCTAATATACTAGAGATTTCTTCCCTTACAACCTCGTGTTGAATATCAAACAATCCATTAACTATAGGTAACATAGCTCTTTCTGTTGCTTCCAACGCTTGGTGTTCAACTATTAGTCGGTTTAAATTATCCAAACATTCTATTATATCGTAGTAAACCATACGGTAATCAATATTATCTATACCTCTCATATGTATAATGTAATTATTATATATGATATCGTCAGCACGAATTTGATCACTATATGTAACTTGATTAATTAATGCTCCATTATCTAATGGCTCCATACCTATATCTTCTATAATCTCATTAAATATAGAGCTACCATCTGATGATAAATCAAAATTATCTTCTATAGAATTAAAAATATCTGGCCTAAAATTATCATCTATAATATTTGGTCTAAAATTATTATCTAAGATATTAGGCTCAAAATTATTATTTAAATTATTAGGCTCATTATCTAAATTATTAGGCTCATTATCTAAATTATTAAATTCAGAATCATTTTGCTCATCATCATAAATATTAGGCTCAAAAGTATCATTTAAATTATTTTGCTCAGAATTATTATCTCAAGAGTTAGAACGTGTTCTCTCACTATTATTATCTAATATAGGTATATCTTCATTAACTTCTAACTCATTTATATAGGTATTTTGATTATAACTATATATATTTTGTTCTAATTGTTTAACTTGAGCTGTTAGACCTCCCCTATAATCATCAAATAAACCAATAGCTGTTTGTATTTCATCTATTAATCTAAAAGATTCAAATTGTTGATTCTCTTGAGATATTTGATAGCTAGCTAAAATATTCATTTGAGTCTCAAGTTGAGATGTTATTTCTGCTAGAGAGTCAGTAGTATTTGGAGCTACTTCTGATAATTGAGTATTAGTAATATCACGTGGTACGCTAGTGTCTAATTCAATACTATCAATAACAGATGTATTATCATTATCATGAGATAATTTAGCTTTTTTAGTTAAAATATTCTCTTCACTATTAGATAAACTATCATGTGATTTTCTTCTTTTAAGACGTACCGTAAATTCACTAGTACTATTATTATCACTAATATAATCTAGAGCAGTATCTACTGTATCTTGACTTATATCATCAGATTTAGTTGATATATTAGGTATATTTGGATCAATAGTTTCTTGAGCTATTGTAGGTGATTTAGGACTTAAAGATTGCCTGTTTATCTCTCTTTTATGAATTATTGAACTTGTTATGGACATAGTCCACTTATGGTTTCTTTCTGAAACATTAGTAATTTTGCATATTATCATCATAAAATTTTTATTTCATAACTAGACTAAGATTGTTTATTGTTTTCATATATCTTTATACTGCATATCAATGTCAAAAATGACACAAGATTTCAACAATAAACAACTCTAAAAGTCAGTGTATATGGACTGCTAGAGCAGCATCTATTTAGAAGGCCTTATTTAAAGATTCATTATAAAATATAAAAGTTTATCGTAAGTGTAACTTTTATATCGTGTATATAAGATCTACCTCCGGCCGTGGTTATTTATATAAATAATGATGATTATTTATATAATAGGGTAGATACTTAGAATCGAACTAAGATATGTTATGCCACAGATAACTGTTCTACCTTTGAACTATACCTACCTTTGAATTAGAGCTACCTCCCCAATAATTTAAATAAATATTTATACTAGAATAAATCTAAAGTAAGTTTAGATTAAATTATAAATATTTAATGTTAAGATTTATCAGGTGATAGGTATCATCTATATTGAGCACTATATACATCTAAATCATCAATTTTAAGATTATTATATAAATTTATATATATATATATTATAATTATACCCTCTACATTTATGGGTCACATCTTCTATATCTATATAAATACATAGATAAAAGTAAGTATGTATTTTAATACATATCATCTTTGTTAAAATCATATATGTATGATATATAATAATAATTAATATAAATTATTATATATAAACATTAAGATTGTAGAGGTAAACTAGCGAAAGCATGAGGTTTAGGTGGACTAGTTAAACATCATTCTAAAGAACTATTGTTTCTAGTAAAGTACACTTGGAAAGTATCACTGAATAATTGTGGAGTTAATCAAGGATATCTTGAAACAGCTTTACCTTCTGTAAGTTGTTTATAAATAATAGTTAAGAAATATCATGTAGCTACAACACTAACAATAGAACCAATACTACTAATTAAATTTCAACCATAGAAAGCATCAGGATAATCACTAATTCTTCTAGGCATACCTTGTAAACCTAAGAAATGTTGTGGGAAGAATGTTAAATTAACACCAACAAATAAGATTCAGAAATGAACTTTAGCAGCAAAATGGTCATAAGATAAACCTAATATTTTAGGTATTCAGAAATATCAACCACTAAATAATGCAAATACAGCACCCATAGATAAAACATAGTGGAAGTGAGCTACAACATAGTAAGTATCGTGGAATGCTACATCAAGTGAAGCATTAGCTAATACAACACCACTTAACCCACCAATAGTGAATAATACAACAAATCCTAATGCAAAAAGCATAGGAGGTGTTAAATGTAAAGATCCACCATAACATGTAGCTAATCAACTAAATATTTTAATACCTGTAGGTACAGCAATAATTAAAGTAGCAGCTGTAAAGTAAGCTCTAGTATCAACATCTAAACCAACAGTATACATGTGATGACTTCAAACTATAAATCCTAATACACCAATAGACATCATAGCGTAAACCATACCTAAGTAACCAAATACGTTTTTACTTGATGCTGCTGAAATAACTGTACTAATAATACCAAATCCTGGTATAATTAAAATATAAACTTCAGGATGTCCAAAGAATCAGAATAAATGTTGGAATAAAATAGGATCACCACCACCAGCTACTTCAAAAAAGGATGTATTGAAGTTTCTATCAGTTAAGATCATAGTAATACCACCTGCTAACACAGGTAATGATAATAATAATAACACAGCTGTAATAATAACAGCTCATCCAAATAAAGCTAATTTGTGTAAACGTATACCAGGACTTCTCATATTTAAGATAGTAGTTATAAAATTCATAGCACCTAACATACTACTAATACCACTTAAATGTAAACCAAATATAGCTAAATCTACACTAGGTCCACTGTGAGATTGTATTCCTGATAATGGTGGATATAATGTTCAACCTGTACCAGCTCCATTTTCTATAGTAGCTGAGAATATAAATAAAAATAAACTAGGAACTAATAATCAAAAACTTATATTATTTAATCTAGGAAATGCCATATCTGGACCTCCAACTAGTAATGGTAATAAGAAATTACCAAAACCTCCAATTAATGCAGGCATAACCATGAAGAAAATCATCAAGATAGCATGCGCTGTTATTATACTATTATATAACTGATTGTCTGATATATATTGTACACCTGGACCAGATAACTCTAATCTGATTAAAACTGAAAACGCTGTTCCAACTAAACCAGAAAATAATGCAAACATTAAGTACAAAGTACCTATATCTTTAGCATTTGATGATAAAAATCATCTTTCTTGTCATTCTGTAGGTTGTTTAAAATCTAACACAGTACCTAGATTATCTGAATTAGTTTGTATTCTTGTAGAATAGTCTTGTACAAAATTTGTAGCAAGATTATGATTAGTTAAATTTTTATTATTTAAAGAAGCGATCTGCAAAATAAATTATAGTTAAATTGTTTTTTTAGTATGTTTAAAGTAAAACTTTGTAAAACCTATAGCTATAGACCGAAATAAACTTTGATAAATAATATTAATAATATTATCTATATTATTAAATTATAATTATTTTTAAGTAAAATTCTTTTAATTTAAATGGCTTACATAATGTAATAAAATTATAATAGTATATTATAAAAGTTAACGTATGTGTCTCACTAGAAATATAAAATATAGCAAGATTACCACTATAACGCATTTTAAGATGCACTATGATATATTTATGTAGAGTATGTATTTGATATAGCTTATATTAAGGTAAAAAGCCGGGAGAGAAATTCGAATTCTCATTCTTAATTCATGAAATTATTGTTCTACCGATTAAACTATCCTGGCTAAAACAATATAGATAATAAATAAGAATTTGTCTTATGTTGGGGCGACTCGAACACCCAATAGTAAATACCAAAAATTTATGACTTACCGATTAGTCGACAACATAAACTATATGTATATATAAATATGGGTAACAAGACTTGAACTTGCAAAGTATAAAACTATCCCGTTCTAAGCGGAACCTGTTTACCAATTTCAGCATACCCATGTCTATTAATTTAAGTAGCCATGTTAGCCAAGTTTGCTCGAGATAAGATTTGAACTTACAACCTAATCAGCTTCAATGATCCGCTCTACCAATTGAGCTTCTCAAGCGTTAATAATTAACAATATTAATGGTTATGGAGTTATCAGGACTCGATCCTGAAATAACGATATGCAAAATCGTCGTTTTACCAGTTAAACTATAACCCCTAATATATCCAAGAAACGATTCGAACGTTTACGGCTTGCGCCACTTAAGCTTAAGTTAAGACTGTCTACCAGTTCCAGCACTCGGATTAAATAAGACTAAAATGACTTGAACATTTACTCAAACCATCATGAGTGGTTCGCTTTAACCAATTAAGCTATAGTCTTTGGTAGCGAACTTAGGATTTGCACCTAAATAATATGGACATGAGCCATATATGTTACTATTACATTAATTCGCTTTAAGAGATAGGTGATTTGAACACCTGACCTTTCGCGTGTAAAGCGACAGCTCTACCAACTGAGCTAATCTCTTTTTATTATTAGATTTAATATTTTTTAACCCAAGGGAGATTTGAACTCCCGCACTAACAGTGAAAATGTTATGTCTTAACCAGTCTTGACCATTGGGTCTTTAAATTATATCTAAAATATATATAGCCTTATGCGAGTATCGAACTCACTTCTACCGATTACAAAACGGTTGCATTACTTTTATGCTAAAAAGGCTTTATTGTAACATATCTAAAATATTATAATGATATTTATTAATATTTAGTATACTATTCTTAAAAATTAGTACTTTATATCTAAAAATGTTTTCATTCTTACAACTAAAGCCTATTAATTGTTAAAAGATAACAATTATGCTCGTAGTGTTCTACTACGTATAAAAGTATCATAAAGTTTGCTTCGCGTTTAGATGCTTTCAACACTTATCTTTAACTGATGTAGCTTTCCTGCCATGCCTATGTTGTCTGGCTACACTACTAATAGTGTAACAATACCTTAGTATAAGTATTAATTATCATTATAACATATATTATAATATAAACCATAAACAACAGGTAAACCAGAGATCAATATACCCAACTCCTTTCGTACGAAGGGGCTATCTTTAATCTACTTTATGTTCCTCTAGAAGATAGAAACCATACTGTCTCACGACGTATTAAACCCAGCTCATGTAGCTCTTTAATCGACGAACAGTCGAACCCTTCATGATTTCTGCATGCATGAGGATGAGCTAAGCCGACATCGAGGTGCCAAACCGCGCACTCAATTTGTACTCTCTTGCGCAAATTAGCCTGTTCAATTTATGTTATCATAAAAGATTCAGCCAAAAGCTGAATATACTTTTATTTCCATTTTTCTCAAAACGGTTCAGACTATTTCATCATCTTTATTAATTAATATAAGGGAGGGAAAATTGTAAATAAAAAAGAAAAGAGAAATTAAGTACTACTTACTCAACCTTTAACACCAAAAGCTCCAACACGTGAAGTTGAGTTAATAACAGTATATTGTAAATTAGCTTTATCATTTCCTCTTAACACTGGTGTAGGATAACCTTTAAATGAAGAATAAACATTTTCTAAATTTCCTTTATATTTAGTTCTACGTTGAGATCTAGAAGCTGAAAAACGTCTAGTTAATCTACCAGCAGCTTCTAATCTAACACCAGATACTCTTTTATATTTTAAATTACTTAAAATAATTTTTTTTAAATACTTAGATTTAGTATTATCTTGTAGTAAAAAATTATCACTATTAAAAATATTAAAATTAAAAAATTTTTTAGATTTTTCTGCTAATTTAACATTTTTAATTTTTGCTTTTCTTATTAAAACTTTAAGATATCTTAAAACATTTCTTTTTTTTTTTTAATTTTAATTCTAAAGGTTGAGTAAATATTTTACTATTAAAATAAAAATATTTTAAATTAATGATATTAAATTCAACATTTTTATTAAAAATATTTCTTACTAAACTTATTAAACCTTGTAGATAAGTATTTTCAAATTTAGCTTTATTAATATAAAGCATTTGTTTATAATACATATAGAATTTTAATCTTCTAAAACTTTTTTTAATAAATCTTGTATAGTAAATATTTTGTGCTGTATTTACTTGAGTATTATATTTAGGTAAAAGATTACTTAATAATATACTTTTTTGTTTATGTTTAAACAAAATAGTTAATCCTCTATTTTTTATTAATTTTAATTTTCTAGCAAATTTAGCTTTTTTAAATAAAGTTAAATATCTTTTTTTAAGTCTTAATAAGTAATTAAGTTTTTGTTTATTATAAACATATAATGTTATATTTACTTTATCATTAGTATGTTTAAATTCACCATCACTAATAAATATTCTATTAGTAGATATTTTTCTAAATCTACGACGTAATCTATTTTTTCTTAATAAAGATTCTAGTTGTAAATGATATAAATTAAAGTATGCTTTAATTAATTTCATTACATATTTGCTTTTAATAGGAATTAAATTAATAGCATTTTTATTATAAGCATATATACTACTTTTTCAATTCCTTACAGCAGGTATTACATCTCTATTATAAATAGCTATACTAGAATCATTTAATCCTTTTTTTTTATATGTAGTATTTAATTTTGATTTTATAATATTTAACATATCTATATATATATCTAGATATTAATATAATTAATATAATTAATTATATAATATTAAAGCTTGGTAAACCAAGTCTAATACATTATTAAAAAATAATAATTATTATACAAATAGTGTATTTAGTTATGATAATAATTAATAAAGATGTTGGGCGTTAAAAAAGGATTATTGTTAGCTATACTCACCTTTTAGTCGTTGAACGTCCTTATTTTAATTTATCTTTAAGATAAACACATGCTAAAATAAGTTTCGCTTCAAATACACTTAATTAATATAAGTTGTCTTTGAAATTTACCCAATATATTACCAATATTTTATAATATTGGAGGACTCACAGTTATAAATCCCTAGCGTAACTTTTTCTATAATCCAAGACCTTTCCTTAATGCATCTTGTGATCATATGCCCCGCTTACGCGACTGATAGACTTGTAGGTCAAACAGTAAAGCAAGATTTAGCCATTAAACTTTTAAAGTATTAATAAACATTATATTAATAAAGATAAATACTTTATTAATATAACAAATAAACTTTTAAATCTTTGAACTAAAATTAGTACAAAGTCTAGTAAAGTTTAAAATACATCTATTCACCGCATAGTTAAAATCTTACTTAAAATAAAAAATAATTGTGGAATTTAATCGAATAATAACTGTATAATTATAATAATAATTAGAACAAATTAAAATATTTGTATATAAATATACAAGTTTACAATATGAACTTTGGATATACCCAGGTACTTTTTGTGGGATCTGTGCCCCGCATAAACTGCCTTCTAATCATTAAGAGTATATATAAGGATTCGAATAAAGGTGTTTCATTATTATCTAAACAACTACCTTATACACTATAAATCATCCTAAAATTTCACTCCTATAATTAGTAACAGTAAAGCTGCATAGGGTCTTCTCGTCTATCTAGAGGTAAACAGTATCTGCACTGCTATTCCAATTTCACTGAGACAATCATCGAGACAGCTGTTGCATCGTTAAGTCATTCATGCAGGACCGCATTTAACGGCCAAGGTATTTCGCTACCTTAGGACCCTCATAGGTAAGGCCGCCATTAATCGGGGTGTCCTTCAAAACCTCAGTTAATAATCAAGGTAGATCCGTTACCCAGCCGACATTGGGCAGACATCACACTCAATACTTTGATTTTTTATCTTTGCAGAGTGCTGTGTTTTTATTAAACAGTCGTACAACATTATTTCATGATTCCTCTTATTATTAATTTAATTTTTCATATTTAATTTCATACTTTACTATATGTTAAATTTAATAATAATGGTCCTCCTTATTCCAAAGGTACAGAGTCAATTTGCCGAGTTCCTTAATGATTGTTCTCTCAAACGCCTTTGTATTCTCTACTTGCTTACTTGAGTTAGTTTCTAGGTACGGTTATTTATTGTTTTTTTTCTTTTATTTTTTTTACCAATATAAAGTTGTCTTTAATCTATATATTATAGTATTATTAATAATAACATTTAATAAATATATTTTATATAATAATTATTATATAATCTATAAATACATATTAATAATCTAATGGTAATTAATTATTAATTATTATCTATAATATCATTATAATAGATAAAGACTATTACTTGGTTAAAAAATATTTATTATTTTACTCACTCTATTATATTTGTAAATCACAATATTATAATAAGTATGTATTATATATTATAATTTACAATTTTATACCAATAAGTATGAGTATTAAATATTTTCCACTTCAAATAATAAAATAAACTTTTCCAGAACCTTTATTACTTGTTAAAGGTTTTGGTATTATCATATAAAAAAAGCATAAAACGTCATCAAAATTATCATTTGATTAATTTTTTTAGACACCGATTTTAGATGAAACCATAAGCTTCAGGCGAGGCTAAAAGCCTTTTTCGTTACTCATGTCAGCATTCTCTCTTGGATTTAACAGATACTCATAAATCGTAATATAATATTTAAACTACTATATTTACTACTACTAACTTTTTTTATTTTACTATATAACCCACACTTAATAACTAATTTAAAAATATATCGTTAAATATATAATCAATTAGTTATTATATTGTAGTATAGTTAAATAAATAATCAATCACAATATATAATAAATCATATATTTAGTTTAGATAGCTTTATGCAAGATCTTTAATATTTTAAGAAAAATATTAATATTTTGTTTAATCCAATGTTCCGCTACCCCACAAAAATCCTAAGTCACAGCGCTTAAATTTAGATTTTACATCTAATCTAAGCCACAGCGCTTTAATTTTAATTTGTGTACAAGGTTTCGGTATATTATTTAGATCCGTTAAATTTTCGGCGTTTTTTCCTAATTTATTAATCAGTGCTCTGTTACGAGGTCTTCAAAAAATGGCCGCTTCTAAGCCTATTTCCTGATTGTTTTAAAAAAAAACATCCTTAATTTCACTTAACAATAATTTTGGAACCTTAACTCTTGTTCTGGGCTGTTTCCCTTTAGACATACAACCTTATCGCACTATGTCCGATTATTTAACATTCATCTTTGCCCTTCCGAGTGCAAATACTCTCCGGTAAAGTCACTACAACCCCCCGATGTTGACAAATATCTTAGATATTGTCCGAGATCACAGTTCTGTACCTGCTAAGATGTTAATTAAATTACCTACTTACATAGGTTTCGCGGAAAACCAGCTATACTAGTCAGTTTTGTCTTTCACTAACTTACCACAGTTCATCGGATATCTTTACAACGATAACCCGTTCGGGCTTTTATAACCCTGACCATGGTAAGATCACTAGCCTTCGGGTCTAATTCTAGATACTAATTCATTTTTTCATAATTGGTTTATCTGCGTATCTACCTCCTAATTTTATTAATAAATTTACATACCAATATTAAAATAATATCATTAGACATTATGTCTAATGTTCTATATGTAAATGCTTATAAAAGAGATGTTACTTGCATCTAAAATTAACTTGCTGACCCATTATGCAAAAGGTACGCTCTTATTATTTATTTAAATTTTAACTTGAGCTGCTTATAAAACTACTATTTCAGGGTATTTCCCTCACGGTACTGTTACTCTATCGCTTATATATTTTTTTTAGCCTTAGAGGAAGGTTCCCCTATTTTTCAACAGATTTTTTTCCGTTATACTTAAATATACTAAATAGTATATTTACTATAAACAATTATAACCTATATTTGGTAAATATAGTAATTATTTATTAAGGCTTTTGCTATTCAGAAGACACCAAATAACAATCTCGTTTGATTTCTTTTACTAAAGTTACTAAGATATTTCAATTCACTTTGTCTTATAATTAGATTTCTCTATGATTTCTAGTTTATATTGTTCCCTAGATATAAATATCTTGAAATATATAGCTAACCATCCATAATAGTTTCTTTATATACTTGTCTTGATTTGTCAAGATGTATATGGTACATATCA